ACAAAATGCATGTTGGGTCTTTGAAACAGTTCGAATCATTTCGATAATAATCAGTTTTCTCTGTTTTACCGAGAAGGTCTACGGTTCGAGTCCGTATAGCCCTAATACATTCCATTTTTGTTTTGTATAGAAATTTGAGTAGTAGTAGGAACAAGAAAATAAACACAATAATTCATTCCAACGGACCCCATTGGTATTTGTCAAATCTCGGATCAAATACCCATCTCTCTTCATCCACTTTCATGAATAAATTACATATGATATTTATGATCTTTTTTTTTTTATATTTTGAATTGAATTTTCAATTAATATTTGAAATTCAATTTGTAATTTCTTTATTGAATTCTTAATCATATTTTCTTGAATTTTTTCTTTACTATATTACTATATAGACTATCTATCATTATTCTAATTATTCTAAGTTAATATAAGATAGGGGATTCTTTACTTTCACTATCTATTTAGAATATCTATTTCTAAGGTCTATATGAAATAGAAAAAATATATATAAATAGATATAAGATAAGAAGTATAAACTAAGTATAAGAATACTTAGTATAAGAAAGTATAAGATAAGAAAGTATAAGAATAAGTAGAATAGAAAAGAAAAATAACTAAGTATAAGAACATGCTATATCTACACATCACATATATAAAGAGAATTTAAGGGAGAAAAAAAAAGAAAAAATAGAAGTGGGATGACATTAGATGAATCTTGAAACAAAGTATGTCCTACAGCAAACAAACTCTCAACTATGCGGCTTTCTTTGATCAAAATTCTTTTCTTGTTTCAAGTTCTATATGATTTGAAAATTCCAATGTCATTTCTGGGATTTTAGGGAAGGTCCAGAAAAGCTTTCTAGTTATGAATCAGGTATAGAACCCATGGGGAATGCTTGGGTACAATTCCGAATTCGCTATTACATGTTTGCTCTAGTTTTTGTTGTTTTTGCTGTTGAAACGGTCTTTCTTTATCCATAGGCAATGAGCTTTGATATATTGGGTATATCTGTATTTATAGAAGCTTTCATTCCCAATTGTGGGTTCAGTTTATGCATGGCGAAAAGGAACGTTGGAATGGTCTTAGCTGAATTTTTAGACAATCAAAAGAAAAGAAAAGGAAAGGATGACATTGAAACAGTTCTGAATTTGGTTGAGTTTCCATTACTTAACCAAATAACCCCAATTTAATTATTTCAACTACATCGAATGATCTCTCGAATTGGTCAAGACTTTCCAGTTTATGGCCGCTTATCTCTTATCTATGGTACCAATTGTTGTTTCATTGAATTTTCTTCATTAATAGGCTTGCGATTCGACTTTGATCATTATGGGTTAGTACCAAGATCGAGCCCAAGGCAAGCAGACCCCATCTTAACAGCCGGAACAGTAACAATGAAAATGGCTCCCTCTTTAGTAAGATTATATGAGCAAATGCCTGAGCCAAAATAGATTATTGCTATGGGAGCCTTTACTATTACAGGAGAGATGTTCAGTACTGATTCTTATAGTACTGTTCGCGGAGTCAATAAGCTAATTCCTGTGGATGCCTATTTGCCAGGCTGTCCGCCTAAGCCAGAGGCAATTATAGATGTTATAACGAAACTTCGTAAAAAAAGATCCCGAAAAATCTTTGAAGATAGAACTGTGTATCAACAGGAGAATCGATGTTTTACTACTAATCACAAGTTTTACCTTCGACGCAGTACTCATACTGGAAATTACGATCAAGGATTACTCTATCAATCACTTATTTACGCTCCCAGTGTGCCTATGATACCAGGCGTATTTTGAGCTAGTGTGTATCACCTTACGAAAATACGTTATGGTATAGAGAAACCAGAAGAGGTATGCATAAAAGTATTTGCTCTCAGGAGTAATCCTCAAACCCCGTCAGTTTTCTGGATTTGGAGAAGTGCTTATTTTCAGGAACGGGAATCTTATGATATGTTGGGAATTTCTTATAAGAATCATCCTCGCCTTAAACGTATCTTCATGCCTGAAAGTTGGATAGGCTGGCCTTTACGTAAAGACTATATTACGTCCAATTTATATGAAATTCAAGATGCTCATTGATTGATAAAAAACCCCTTTTTTACTTATACGATTTTCCTTATACGACACGACTCCAGATTTCATTTCAATTTCAATCAATGAGCATCTTGGCATTCCCCTTCTAGATGAAAAAAAGGAACTGGACTTTCATTTGAGGGGCTAAAAAAAAAGAGATAAAAAAAAGAAAAATGAAAAAGAAAGTAAAGAATATCTATCCCGATCCGTCTCAATGAATTAATTTCATTTGTATGAGGTATGAATAAATATCTATCCGATACATTATTCACGTGTCAGGAACCAGATTTGAACTGGTGACACGAGGATTTTCAGTCCTCTGCTCTACCAACTGAGCTATCCCGACCATTTCCCGTGCATCATCCTAGATCCTAGCATAGTACTTCTATCTATGTCAATGAAAAGAACTAAAAAAGAAAATCTTAACAAATTGGCCCTAGCCCCTGAAATTCTTGGATCTTCAAAAAGAAAACTTTCTTTGTAAATGTAAGGAAAAAGATATGGACTATGAATGATTCAATAACGGAGATTCCTTTAACATATATCTTCATATCGTATTATAAAAAACAAATGAGATTGGATTGGAAAAAGATACGAAAATTTCTATTCGGATCCATTTGTGAAAGGACAGAGTGAATCAAATGAGAAAGATATTTCATTTTGTTTAAACTGAGCCACTGATGAAAAAAAAATAAAGAGGATGAGGATAAATAAAGAGCGAGGAAGTATAATGGGCTTTTTATTGGGGATAGAGGGACTTGAACCCTCACGATTTCAAAATTCGACGGATTTTCCTCTTACTATAAATTTCATTGTTGTCGGTATTGACATGTAAAATGGGACTCTCTCTTTATTCTCGTCCGATTAATATTCAAAAGATCTATCAAACTCTGGAATGAATCATTTGATCACTGAATATTTGAATTTTATTCTTTTTTCAACTTCAATTGGAATTGATTCACAATAACTCTTCAATTTTTCATATATCTTTTGATCTCTATCATTCTAATTAAAAAAGAATAGAAATATAGGGTTTCTATAGATCCTTATCTCATACTATTACTCATATTAATAGAAATAAGAAATAAAAAATATAGAAATCTATATCCTATTTATATAGATTACTAAATCAATTACTAAGAACTACTAGATTGCTAATATGTAACTAATACGTAATAGAAAGAAATAGAAAATTTCTATTTTCATATTATTTGAATATTGATTTCATATTATTTGAATATTGAATATATCATATATAAATATATAGAGATACAGAATAGAATTTGATATAAGATTTGGGTTGTGATTAATCATTTGCTATGTCAGTATGTATACGTACGTCTTAGGTATATAAGGTTATCCTTTCTGTCATTTCGATAGAAGGATTTTAGCTACTAACGTAACGTAATCAATTTCATTCGTTAGAACAGCTTCCATTGAGTCTCTGCACCTATCCCTTTTTATTCTCATTTTCCATCGTTTTTTCTCTCAAAAAAAAGATTTGGCTCAGGATTGCCCTTTTTTAGTTCCAGGGTTTCTCTGAATTTGGAAGTTACCACTTAGCAGGTTTCCATACCAAGGCTCAATCCAATCAAGTCCGTAGCGTCTACCAATTTCGCCATATCCCCTTTCCTTTGAGCCTTTAAGACAAGGATCCAGCTGTAATTCCATCCACCTCTTTCATTTATCTTGACACTATTGAATCCATTAGGTAATGATTCCTATATTGAAAAAGTGTATGCTGCTATTTTATTTTTTCCTCTATTCTATATTATATCATTTCATCTATATTGGATGAACCTTATTTTTTTTTTCAATATGAAATGATTTTATCATTGATCTATCCGCAATTCAATATGGATAGATATATCCCACATATATATATGCCTTTTCTCCTCCTTCATTTTTACAGTGTAGTTTTGAATAGTGGAACGGTCGATATTCATTCTTCTTCTTTTTTTTCATTTCAAATTTTAATTTCATTGATATTTTCTTTTTATATATTTCATATATATGAATATAATTTCTATTTCTATTTAGATATCTAATTTATCTAGATCTAAATAGTTTTTCTAAATAGAATATAAAATATATAACTAATAATTAAGAAATCGAAGAAATTTAAATAATCAAGAAATACTAAATCAATGAAATAAAAAAAGAATAAGAATCACTAGGTAATAGCTAAGATCCGATAGTTTCCTGTATTTCTATACACTTTTGCTCTTATATCCGCCCGCTTAGCTCAGAGGTTAGAGCATCGCATTTGTAATGCGATGGTCATCGGTTCGATTCCGATAGCCGGCTCTTTTTTTTATCAATTTTTTTATTTACATTATTGAAAATTTCTACTCTCGCTTTCTCTAAATGTCGGGTCACCGATCTATTATGTCATGGTAACTTGCAGCTATAGCTATAAATAAAAAAGTTGACTAGAACAATTAGATCTCTACAGAAGAAATTGGAAAACGTAACCTTCGCTTGAATTTCCTATATATACAAAAAATACGAATATTGATAAAATTTATTTTATTCTGTTTTGTAGGACTTTAGTAAATTGAGTTTTGCTTTGCTGATCCTTTAGTTCAGTCTGAATTTATATTTTTTTGTCAAATAAAAGTGAATCAAAAAGGAGCCTTTCTATGTCTCGTTACCGAGGACCTCGTTTCAAAAAAATACGCCGGCTGGGGGCTTTACCGGGACTAACTAGTAAAAGACCCAGATCCAGAAGTGATCTTCAAACCCAATTGCGCTCTGGAAAAAGATCACAATATCGTATTCGTTTAGAAGAGAAACAGAAATTGCGTTTTCATTATGGTCTGACAGAGCGACAATTACTTAAATATGTGCATATTGCTGGAAAAGCCAAAGGGTCAACAGGCCAGGTTTTACTACAACTACTCGAGATGCGTTTGGATAACATCCTTTTT